CAGTTGGCAAGGGGGCAACGATTACGTGAATTGCTCAAACAGCCCCAATCCGCCCCTCTCACGGTCGAAGAGCAGGTAATGACTATCTATACCGGCACGAACGGTTATCTTGATTCATTAGAACTTGAGCAAGTAAGGAAATATCTTGTCGAATTACGTACTTATGTAAAAACGAATAAACCGGAGTTGCAAGAAATCATATCTTCTACCAAGACATTTACTGAGGAAGCAGAGGCCCTTTTAAAGGAAGCTATTCAAGAACAAATGGAACGCTTTCTACTTCAGGAACAAGCATAAAGAAATCGATCTCTCTTCGTTTTTTTTATTCTTTTTTTATTAAAAAAAAATGCCGTTTTTCACATGGATATAGAAAAAAATATATGGAAATATATTGCGTCCAATAGGATTTGAACCTATACCAAAGGTTTAGAAGACCTATGTCCTATCCATTAGACTATGGACGCTTTTGATTCCTATTTTTTAGCATTTTTTATTTGAAACTTAAAACTTCTTTTTTGTTTTGAAAAAACATATGTGAGATGAGACAATTTTTTTGAATTGTGTATTCAACTCAATGATGCATTAATGAATACATAATAGAGCGGGTAGCGGGAATCGAACCCGCATCGTTAGCTTGGAAGGCTAGGGGTTATAGTCGACGTTGATTTCTTCTTTTTAACGTCTCTAATTCAAAACCGAACATGAAACTTTGGTTTCATTCGGCTCCTTTATGGAAAAGAAAATGGGGAATTCCCAAATATTAAGTTTAAGTTAAGGTGGGAACGAAATTACAAAACAAAAGAGAATTCATTTCACCCATAACATCTATGTCAGCTTTTTGTATGAATGCATTTATTTAATTCAAAACAACTTACTTTCTAGATGATCCCTCTAGAAAAAGTGATTCTAACAATCTTTCTAGTTACTTCGTTCTCGATTTCTAGTTGAGAGAATCCTAAGGAAAAGTATTTTGTTTCCGCCGAGCTAAAACAAAAAGAAATATGTTGATTGAAGCCTCTAGTAAACTAAAGTCATCATTTAATAGCTATTTTGCTTCTCTCTAGAAAAAATAGAAGATTTAGTTACGATTAGAAACCCTTTTTTATCTTCATCCATGGATCTTTTACTTATACTGATTCGATTGGAAGTATTGATCCAATTCAATTTCAATACAATTTTCTGTTTCGTAATTTCATAATCCAAAAATTCCACTTTTAATTGACTTTTGGATACAAATTACGAGAATGTATAATTTTCCTCAAACTTTTCATTGAGAGGGAAAGGATTAATTCCTTTTAAGAAATAAAGTTTTTGATCGGAATATTAATCAAACCGGCAGACCCCTTAACTATTAAAGGGTTATATAAAACGAATCACACTTTTACCACTAAACTATACCCGCTACAGTTGGATTATTGTATCCAAATAGAACTTTTGTCGAACATTCAAATTAGACGTAATTAAGACAGGATTATAAAAGAATCATGAAATTTGGAGTATTGGCATTTTTGTTGGAGGATTTGATGAGATTATGAAAAGATAGTTGAATAACTAAAAAATAGAAGAAATAGATAGAATAAATGGGGACCAAAAGATAAGAATAAATAGCGTGTTGGTTCTATTTTATTATTGTGCTTTTGTTTTAATAACAAGCATTTTTTTTATCATTATCAAAATCAAATAAATAGTTTTCTTTAGTCTAGATTCTATGAATCCGTTAAAACAAAAGGGCCTGGCGAGGGACGGATTAGGCCAGGCCGTGGGAATTAAAAAGGCCCTTTCGGGTGAAGAAGTCTTTCTTTTTTCTTTTCTTTCTATATTTGAATATTCTCTATTTTCTATTGATATTCAGTCTTTTTGTTTGTATATATTCTATTATTTTTTATTTTAATAGAAAATAGATTTGAAATTGAATCTTTTAATGAATCCTTCGAATCTTTCTTACTTTATCTTTATCTAACGGGTTGGAATTTCAAATAAAACTTGTACTTAATGTTGTATTACACAATACAACTTGTCTATTTTGTATATATTATATATAGTTATATAAACCGTATTGTTATATAGATTCTATTTCGAATTTTCATAAATTATTTATTTAATATTTGACTATTCCTTTTTTCTTTTCAACGGGGAGAGATGGCTGAGTGGACGAAAGCGTCGGATTGCTAATCCGTTGTACGAGTCATTCGTACCGAGGGTTCGAATCCCTCTCTTTCCGTTTCCTTTGATAGCGGAATCTTACTATTTGATTTCTGTTTTAAAGTTCTTAAATCTTTTTGATTTTTTTTCAAAATATAACTAAAAAAAATTACAAATCTAGAATAGCATTCTAATAAGTTTTAATTAGAAAATGGATTTCGTCTATATAGAATAGAATTCTAAAAAAATAGATGAAAATAAAGAAAAGAATCCCTTTTATTCTTCGCGTCCAGGATTACGTCCCGGATCATTAGATAGGAATCCGAAAATGAAGAGAGAAACAAAAAATATTACTACTGTGTAAACAAAGAGTTTGAGAGTAAGCATTACACAATCTCCAAGATCATTTTTTTTGTAAAAAGAGAATAGATTCTCTATTTTTATACCATATATCCCATAATTAATTTGAATTTGACGTCTAAACCCGAAAAAGTTTTTCAAAATCGAAAACAATTTTTGTAATTGTAAAAAATCAATAAAAAAATGAAGTTAGTAATATCTTATATATTATTATCTTACTTATCCATAATTTTCTTATACCTACTTGTTGGTTTTATGGAGGATCAAACTTTTTCATTTACGAAAAAGAGTTATAATCGGAAAACGAAGCGATATGAATTGTGTTGATTCAAAAATTTGAACGTTTTAATCAAGAGTTCATATGGCAAGACTTATCCGATTTTATCAATTATTTAGTATTAGAATATTAGAATCATTTTTCTCGAAAAAAGAATTCATTGTTCTAGGACACGATGAAAGAGCTCATCGAAAACTTACAGCAGCTTGCCAAACAAAGGCTAATAGAAAAAAAAGTAAAGGTATAACTGGCATAAAATCTACGATTGGACTCAAAAAAGCGTAAGCCTCAGGTAATTTGGCGAATAAAAAACTACTCGAATAAAGGGCAGAATTAAGACACATCAAACTAAAGATATTAAGCATAACAGACATTTTTTTTTTATTGCATTTTGATTGAGTTATTGATAGAAAGAAAAAATGAAGAAAAAGGGCCTTCTTTTTTTTGAACTTACTCACTCAATCAAAAAACCTTCTACTCTCTGTCGAGAATAGAAGAAATTCTACTTTCATACAATATCTTAATGGAATTCTATGTAATGATCAATAAATTCATTTGAATTCTATACCTACACGTATCAAAATACTAACAACGGAATCGAATCCATTTTTTAGCTATTTGGGCTGGAATTGACGAACAATTAATAACAATATTAGTGTTTAGTAGTGTAGAATAGAAATATAAGTGGGGCGTGGCCAAGTGGTAAGGCATCGGGTTTTGGTCCCGCTATTCGGAGGTTCGAATCCTTCCGTCCCAGAGCCAGAGCATATGTAATTTAAGATTGCATTTTTCGGTTTCGAAAGTTTAATAGTGGAGAGAATTGGATTCTTTCTGTTAATGATTGATTTTAATAAAAATGAATCTTTTTTTTTCCCATTTCATCAAATGAAAGGAAGATAAGTGTTCAAATCACACACGGATACAAGTGAATTCGTTGGAGATTTAGGCAAGATGGGGTTATAGATTACATACATTGATTTGAATTCCAAAAAAAGAGTGCCCTTAAGCATATATACATCCCCAATATATTTCTCTATAATATAGAAAGAGGGTAGTTATTTTTTTATTCATCCCGGCAAAGAACGTTGATTTTCCAACCTATTATTAAATTTTGATTTATTTTTTTGATTCTTCATTTATTAAATTAAATTAATGGTCGAGCTCAAAAAGAAACATGGATTTGTATTTCTTAGGGATATTTCCTTTATTTTATTGTAAAAAAAGAAGCATTGCATTACTCAAAATATCTTATAATAACTTAAGATATATTCCATACCCATGTATTGGCTGTTCTGACTGAACCAATGACTATTCATGATTTCATAATTGAATTAACCGCATACCGGTTCCAAATTTGGGGAATGTTATGGTAAAACTTCGTTTGAAACGATGTGGTAGAAAGCAACGTGCGACTTGAAGGACATGATCCGTTGTGGATTCTTAGTATCCATCATTCTCTAATAAAGGATGCTCTTAACTCGACATCCTTTGTTCTCTTCCACTCGAACCTGCATTGTATTTTTTGTTGGGGTTGGAATGAAACTAATACATGATGGAGCTCGAGGAATAAAGTATTGAGCTATTTCTCAAGGAAAAAGAGAAGGGTCTAGGGTTAGTGTCAATCAATAAGTCGGACCAACTTCGTAAGTATATCTTTGACAGAAAAATCGAAAGGATAAAAAAAAGTTTCAAATCCCAAAGGAAAATTGTTTATTGGAATTGCTAAAACCTTTTCGATAATATGATAATTATATATATCGTCGGGAATCTGACGTCCGTATGATTCTATTCTTTGATAGAACGAAATAACAAAAAGGGCATGTTGCTGCCATTTTTGAAAGTATTCCTAATCAACGAAGTAATGTCTAAACCCAATGATTCAAAAAAAAAAAAGATAAAGATTTCCGGAACAAGGAAATACCTTTTTAATTGTTAATTGTCATAACACTTGGATTTGGATCAGAATTTCGAATTCAAATCGATTCTAAATGAGACAAAAGGGTATTTGAGACTGCTCAATAAATGAAATGCAAGATTTTCGTTTGAGCTATTCAACTTGAGTTATGAGTATACAAATGATTTTTTTTAGGAAATAAAGAAATGAAAAGGACTTAATTCTTAGTCTAATTCATTTGATGATTTTATGGGCTTATTTGATTGGGCATTCTAATTTATATATACCTAACTTTGAATCATTTTTCTCGAGCCGTACGAGGAAAAAACCTCCTATACGTTTCCAAGGGGGGTGTTGTTGACCTAATCTATCCCAATGAGCCGTCTATCGAATCGTTGCAATTGATGTTCGGTGCCGAAGAGAAGGAAGAGATTTGCAGAAGGTGGGTTTTTATGATCCGATAAAAAGTCAAACTTATTTAAATGTTCCTCTTATTCTAGAATTTCTTGAAAAAGGTGCTCAACCGACAGAAACTGTTTATGATATTTTAAAGAGGGCGGAGATTTTTAAAGAATTTCGGCTTAATCAAACGAAGTTCAATTAATCAAATAAAAAACAAAGATAATGCGGTTGTAGTTTGATAGAACTTTTTTTCTTCTTTTTCTATTCTTGTAGATTTCTTATGTAGTGCCAATCCAACACAAAAATTTTCTTATATTATATATTTGACTTTTTCAACTTCGATTTCCAAATATATTATATATTGTATATATCGTATTTCTATTTATAATATTCGAATAATTCGATTAAAGAAAATCTTTATCCTAATCATATATTTAAATTAAATAAAAATAATATTAAATAAATAAAGAAATTCAAAAATATTAATATTTGTATTTTTTTCTATTTATATTGACAAGAGTATATTGAACAAATATAATTCAATTTTGAAGTCAAAAAAAGTAGAAAAAATGAAATGGTTTATTTCGGTCTTAGGCCCCAAAAATAGGTTTTTTATTCAAGGGTGTGTTGGATTTTTTGCAATATAGAATTTGGATCCAAAAAATGGATAATAATATTTGGTCTAGAAATGGATTTTCTCTAAGAAATTTTTTGATTGTCATCTGATCCGTTTGCTTTTATGTTCGGAATCGATTCGAAAACTTTGTTTGGATTTCTTGTTAATTCGAAGTTTTGATTCCATTCCATTTTTTTTATCTCGATTGTATCTACATAACATATCTATTTCTTTTTCGGGTTGCTAACTCAATGGTAGAGTACTCGGCTTTTAAGTGCGGCTAGAATCTTTTACATATTTGGATGAAGCAAGGAATTCGTCTACATCATCGGTAGAGTTTATAAGACCACGACTGATCCTGAAAGGAAATGAATGGAAAAAAGAGCATGTCGTATCAATATAAAATTCGGAGAATATTTCATTCTTACCAAATTGGTATACAATTCTATTTGAATTCTTGCAAGGAAACGAAATGAATTCAAAGTTGGGTCGATTGAATAAATGGATCGAACCTTATGGTTCAAATTCTGAGGAAAGAAAGAACAACGAGTTTATTTTCATAATTTGAATGATTTCCCGGTCTAATTAGACGTTAAAATAAATTAGTAACTGATGCGGGAAAGGATTCTCCCACGAGTGGATGCTTTGTTTTTTATAGCGAATCCTAATTATTCGATTATCCATTATACATAAGGGGATAGCGATAAATGTGTAGAAGAAAGAGTATATTGATAAAAACTTTAGTCTAAATTCCAAAATCAAAAGAGCGATTAGGTTTAAAAAATAAAGGATTTCTAACCATCTTATTTTTTTTCTTATAACAAAATAAAAAACCAATTAGATGCAACAAAAATAGAGAGTCTGCTGATGAATTTACCCATCTCCGAGGTATCTATTATTTCATAATAAAATATCTTGTTTTGACTGTATCGCACTATGTATTATTTGATAACCCAAGAAACCCGCTATTTTTACTTTTGTTTTCGGGATAAATTGAAATGGAAGAATTCCAAGGACATATACAACTAGATAAGTCTTGGAAACATAACTTTTTCTATCCACTTATCTTTCAGGAATATATTTATGCATTTGCATATGATCATAGTTTAAATAAAGCGATTTTGTTGGAAAATTCGGGTCACAAGAAATACAGTTTACTAATTGTAAAACGTTTAATTACTCGAATGTATCAACAGAATCATTTGATTCTTTCTGCTAATGATTCGAGCCAAAATGGTATTTTTGGGTACAAGCACAAAACGAATTTGTATTCGCAAATGATGACAGAAGGGTTTGCTGTCATTGTAGAAATTCCATTTTCCCCGTTATTAATATCTTCCCGCGGGGAAAAAGAAGAAAAAGAAAAAAAAGAAATAGTAAAATCTCATAATTTGCGATCTATTCATTCAATATTTCCTTTTTTAGAGGACAAATTCTTCCATTTAAATTATGTGTTAGATATATTAATAACTTACCCTGCCCATCTAGAAATCTTGGTTCAAACTCTTCGCTACTGGTTGAAAGATGCCTCTTCTTTGCATTTAGTAAGATTTTTTCTTTATGAGTCTCGTAATTTAAATAGTCTTATTATTCCAAAGGAATTTATTTCCTTTTTGAAAAAAAGGAATCAAAGATTATTCTTGTTCCTATATAATTTCCATGTATGCGAATACGAATCCTTTTTTGTTTTTCTCCGCAACCAATCCTCTTATTTACGATCAACCTCTTTTGGAACTCTTATTGAACGAATTTTTTTCTACGGAAAACTCAAATATCTAGTAAAAGTTGTTACTAAGGATTTTGGGGTTA